AGTGCAGTAATCTTTTAAACAATTAAACGAAGTATCTATAGTAAAAAAAAAATGGAAAGAAATTGCGTCCAATAGGATTTGAACCTATACCAAAGGTTTAGAAGACCTATGTCCTATCCATTAGACAATGGACGCGTTTCATTGCGAGTTTTTCTTTTCTATCTCTTATTCGGGAAAAAAAGAAAAAAATACATTAATAAATTATGAATTCTATATTTATTCACTTTATATATAGATAAGAGAATTAAAGAATCAAGAAATAGCGGGTAGCGGGAATCGAACCCGCATCGGCAGCTTGGAAGGCTAGTGGTTATAGTCGACGTCAATTCCGGATTTTGAACGTCTCTAATTCAAAACCGAACATGAAACTTTGGTTTCATTCGGCTCCTTTATGGAAGATGGATAAAGTCCATGATATAAGTTGTGAAGGAAAAAAGCAAAAAAAAATTTGACCCATAACATCTATGTCAGCTTTTCTATCTTGAATACATTCAAGACGGCTTGCTTTATAGATGACCCCCATAGAAGGGGAAGATTAGAAAAACCTTTCTAGTTAGTTCGTTCTCTATTTCGAGTGGCGAGAATCTTGAGGAAAAGTCTTTTTTTCTACCGAGATAAAACAATATGTTGATGTCTATAGTAAACCAAAGTCATCATTTATAGCTATTTTGCTTCAAATTTCTCGCAAAAAGAGAAGATTTAGTTACGATTAGAAAAAAAAAAAAAATTTCTTTATCCATGGATTCCTTACTCATACTTATTCAATTGGAAGTATTGATCCAATTCAATAACAATTCTGTTTCATAATTTCAGAATCCAATTTTCAAATTGAACTTTGGATAAAAATCATGAGAATGTGGATTTATCCTCGAATTTGTCATTGCGAGGTAAAGGGGGCTAAATCCTTTTTACGAAATAAAGTTTTTGATCGGAATACAAATAAAACCGAAGGACCCCTTAACTATAAAGGGGTTAATATAACGAATCTCACTTTTACCACTAAACTATACCCGCTACAATGTCATTATTGTATAGAAATGGATTTTTGTCGACCAAAAGGTAATCCCAAGGTTATTAGCAAAAATCATGAAATTTAGAGTCTTGGATTTCTTTTGTCAGGTCACTTAGTTATTTTAATATTAAGAAAGGGCTTAGTTTAACGAGCTTTTGTTGGTGGACGGTTTTGGGCAAATTTTCTGAATTAGTTCGAACTATCCATACCTCTATATCTATTCAAAAACAAAAATAAAGAAGAGTTTTTTTATTATGAAAACAAAGAGGCCCGGCTAGGTATTAACCTGGCCAGGCTATGGGGAATGAAAAAGATTGTAATCAGACGAGATTAAAGAAGTATTCTCTTTTTTTTGTTTATTAGAAAGATCTCGTTTAAGCACTTACTCTTACTTGATCGAAATAAAAAAAAATATAAAATTCGGGGATTGCTGCTAAACCCTCTTTAGATTAATATAATAAAATAAAGAAGAAATGCTTTTTTCAATCCTTATCTAATACATTATATGTAGTGTAACATACATAGTACTTATTCTTTTTCAAAAGGAGAGATGGCTGAGTGGACTAAAGCGTCGGATTGCTAATCCGTTGTACGAGTTATTCGTACCGAGGGTTCGAATCCCTCTCTTTCCGTTTATATTGAATTTCTATTTTTGTTTTCTTTTCAATTTCACGGAAAGTCAACTTTATTTGTTTTAGTTATTAGTTAAAGGAGTAAATCCAAAAAAGTCTATAAAAATATTAGTAAGAAAACAAAAGAAAAAAGCCTTATCCTATTTTTTATTCTATTCTTCCCGTCCCGGATTACGTCCTGGATCGTTAGATAGGAATCCGAAGATGAAGAGAGAAACAAAGAATATCACTACTGTGTAAACGAAGAGTTTGAGAGTAAGCATTACACAATCTCCAATATCATTTTTTTTTGTAAAAAAGAGAATAGATTTGCCATTTTTATAACATATATCCTACTATCCTATTTTGATACTAAGAAATTAAGTGGGTTCTAAAAAAAAAAACGAATTTTCATAAATTCATCAGTACTAAAATTGTCTTTACTATCCAAAACAAAAATAGCTAATTGTGGGGTAACTTACTCGAGTTTTTCAATTGAAATCGGGTCAGAATGAAGAAATGAGGTTTTCGCGCACCTATCTAAGAATTTCAGTGTTTGAACCAAGGATTCATTCTTCTAAGATAAGAATTATCTGATCTTATGTTCGAATAAATCATTCATTTTTTTAGGGCAGTATTAAATAGATCATCGAAAACTTACAGCAGCTTGCCAAACAAAGGCTAAGAGAAAAAATAAAAGAGGTATAACTGGCATAAGATCTACAATTGGATTTAAAAAAGCATAGGCCTCGGGTAATTTGGCAAATAAAAAATGAATCGAATAAAGGTCAGAATTAAGACAGATACCGCTCAAACTGAAGATATTAAGCATAACAAAAGGTTTTTTGTTCTTGGTTAGAGATAATTGCATTTTGATTGAGTTAAAGTAAAATAGACTTCAAAATCTTTCTTTAAACTCACCCAATCAAAAATCCTTCTATTTTCAATTCAAAATAGAAGAAATTCTACTTTCATACAATATCTTATATCTTAATTAAATTATATGTAATGATCAATCAATTTTTAGATAATTCTATCTCGACATGTGTTAAAATCTATCAAAATATATTCCATAGATATTTTATCTCGAATTGACGAACAACCCATACCAAGAGTAGTGTTTAGGAGTGAACAATAGAAATAGAAATGGGGCGTGGCCAAGTGGTAAGGCAACGGGTTTTGGTCCCGCTATGCGGAGGTTCGAATCCTTCCGTCCCAGATGTGTTATATCCGAATAATTTTTTTTTTGAATAAACCGCCATTTAGTTAAAATAAGAGAGTACTAGATTCTTGGATAAAGTGGGATTCTTCTTTAATTACTAATTTTTTTCCGAACCATATTTTCTTTTTTTACAAACTTAAGTGAGTTCAACTGACACATAGATATAGCTACATTTTTTGAGTCCAGTATAGTTAATTTAGATTGCAATAGTTTGAATAAAAAAAATAAGTCATTTATAGTACACTCCTTTCGTTATAGGCCCGGCGACCTTTTCTATTCATACTGAAGGTAAGAAGGCCTTAGAAAACTTTCCCCTGGATCCTTTAATTGAAAGGCATGGATCGATTAATTAGTAATTCTCTAGAATGTAAAATAAGAACAAGTCAGTTTTCTTTGACTTTATACCTAGACTAGTTCACATAAAGTATCTCGGAAAAATAGATGTTTTTTTCTTTATGCTTTATCATCCCCCGTAATAAAAAGTATACAGTTTCATTTCTTTAATCTGGTTGAATCTCATCATAAATAAAATAATTAATAAAAGATTAAGTAAATTCCATATATAACATATACCATATAACAGATGCTTATTTTTTGAATCCCCCCTTTTAAGCATTTCTATTTTTACTCTAATTCAATAATTCAAAAAATGAATTGATAATTATAAAGCTAGATAACAATTTGGAGAGGAGGGCATTTATACATTCTAGTCTCTTTGATGTAAGGATTATAGAAAAATTACTTAAAGTAAAGATGGAGAATGTATATGTTGTTCTAGATTCAATAACAACAATTTTTTTTACTTATCTATTTCCGGCTATCGATGGTGAAATTAGAAAAGAAAACTCGATTTATCTATCTTAGGATAGGATGACAAAATGGACTGTATGCAAATACCGATGTCGAAATAGGAAATTCAAGGTTTTAACTTATTTCCTGTGAATTCTCGGCGGGAATTCATAAAAAAGAACTTCTTGTTTTGAGTTTCTTTCTATTCTACATTTTTTTATATTAAGAATAAGAATATATCTTATACAAATACAATAAAATTAAAATAAATTTGGTATTTAAGTTTCATTCTTATTAAAAAAACATAGAGCAACTCTGTATACAAGGAAAATGGATTACGATATACCCAGTGTTGACCCAAACCAATGACTACTCATGATTCCATTTCTAAACTACAGGATGTTATGGTAAAACTTCGTTTGAAACGATGTGGTAGAAAGCAACGTGCGACTTGAAGGACATGATCTTATGTGGATTCTTACATCCGTCATTTTAGATATCAATGAAGGTGCCCTTGGCTCGACATCTTTTGTTCTGTTCTATATCGATTGTAATTAAAATCGAATAGTAGAAGATAATATGATGGAGCTCGAGTATAAAGTAAAGTATTAAGTTAGTTCTAAGGGGCAAGGATCTAGGGTTAGTGCCAATGAATACGTTGGAACAACTTCGTAAGTATAAGTATATCTTTAAGATATAAATTGAAAGGATCTAATTCGAACACGTTTCAAATCCACAAGTACTATTTTTTCGAATTTGTAAAACTCTTTTGATTCAAAGTGTAGAAAGTGGGAATCAACCATTCGAATGATTCTTTAATACACCGAATCATAAAAAGGGGTATGTTGCTGCCATTTTGAAATGATTAAGGATCACCGAAGTAATGTCTAAACCTAAGGATTCAAAGTAAAAAGAAAAGATCTTGGAACAAGGAAAGACTATTTTCAATTGTCTTAATAACGTTAATAACTAGAGAAGAAAAAAAAATTATAAACGAGAGACAGAAAAAGATTAAAGACTACTCAATAAAGGAAATTCCTAAGAATGTTCTTTGAACTATTTGATAATTATCTAACTTGAGTTATGAGTACGAATGGCTTTTCTTTTTGGGGTAAAACGAAACAAAAAAAGGGCTTTCTTTTGATTCTATTCTATAATTTATTTGATTTTATGAATCTATTTGTAATTCAACTTCCATATATTCCATACTATAAAAGATAGAATTCAAATCATTTTTTCTCGAGCCGTACGAAGGGAAAACTTCTTATACGTTTCTAGGGGGGGGTTCATCTACATCTATCCCAATGAGCCGTCTATCGAATTGTTGCAATTGATGTTCGATCTAGAAGAGAAGGAAGAGATCTTTGTAAAGTGGGTTTTTATGACCCGATAAAGAATCAAACTTATTTAAATGTTCCGGCTATTATCTATTTCCTTGAAAAAGGTGCTAAACCGACAGGAACTGTTCATGATATTTCAAAGAAGGCGGAGGTTTTTAGAGAACTTCTCCATAATCAACCGAAAACTGGAGTGTAGGGATGTCCCCTATCTTATTGATTTTTTCTAAGTTTTATTTACTAATTTACCTTCTTACTCTATTCATAACCCATTTTTTTTATAAAATAACACGAGAACGACAAAAATACCCCTTTTTGATAGAAAAATGAAGATAGAATAGCTCAAAAATGTCAATCTAGAAATAGAATATTGCGATATTCCCTTTAATCATGTAGTGCCCATCCAACACAAGTCCTTCTGTTTTTCTTAGTTTTTGAGACTTGAATTTGTTGTCGTTTTTTATTTCGCAGTATTTATCTTGACAACAGTGTATGGAACAAATATAATTAGATCGTGGATAAAAAAAAAGATCTATTTATCTTCGTTCCATAGATTTTTTTATTCATTTAAAAGGTTGAATCAAAGATAACATAGGATAAGAGGTGCTTTATCCATTTTTACATTTAGCTAGAATTTTAATTTTTATGTGATTTGGTTTGATTTTACCGGGTTTCTGTTCAGTGACGTCTTGGTTCAAAAACGTTTTGTTTTCCGTTTTTTCTTAATTCAATGTTGTGATTGTGTAATGAAATTTGAATTTGGTTTTGACTAGATCTATAGACTCTAATTTTTTTCTTCGGGTTGCTAACTCAACGGTAGAGTACTCGGCTTTTAAGTGCGACTAGGATCTTTTACATATTTCGATGAAGCAAAGGATTCATCCATACCATCGGTAGAGTTTGTACGACCACGACTGATCCTAAATGGGAATGACTGGAAAAAATAGCATGTCGTATCAATAGATAATTCTAAGAATATTTGATTTTGAAAAGCTCAGTGCTGATTGAAATTTGTAGAGCAAAACAAAAGGAATTTTCAGTTGGGTCAAGTGAATAAATGGATAGAGCCTTTTGGCTCCAATTTTAGGGAAACAAAAAGCCACGTGCTTATGTTCGTAATTTGAATGACTCCCCGATCTAATTATACGTTAAAAATATATTAGTGCCTGCTGCGGGAAAATATTTTCCCCATGAATGAATTATCCATTAAAACGAAAATCCTAACTATTCGCTATTCTCCCTGGAGATGGTTGTGTATAAGAAGCCGTATATTGATTGTTGATAAATAAGAATTTTCCAAAATCAAAAGAGCGATTGAGTTTCAAAAATAAAGGATTTCAAACCATATTCTGATCCTCTAATGAATTTACTAGATGGAAAAGAGAGGATAGAGAGTCCGTTGATGAGTCATCTCTCCAAGGTGTTTATTTTTTAGATTCCTCTAATACCTTGTTTTGATTGTATCGCACTATGTATCATTTGATAATCACGAAATCCATTATTGTTCAAATTGAATTTCCATTTTTCATGGAGGAAGTTAAAGAATATTTCGAACTCGATAAGTCTCGTCAACGTGACTTTCTCTATCCGCTTATCTTTCAGGAGTATATTTATGCATTTGCTCATGATCATAGATCTACTTTGTTGGAAAATGTGGATGTGGATTATGACAAAAAATGGAGTTTCCTACTTCGTAAACGTTTAATTAATCAAATGTATCCACGGAATCGTTTGGCTATTTTTAGTAAAGGTTCTAACCAAAATGCATTTTTGGGGTACAACAAAAGTTTGTATTCTCAAATGCTATCAGATACTTTTTCAGTAATTATCGAATTTTTTTTTTCCCTACGAGTAGAAGCTTTTTTAGAAAGGAAAGAGCTAGTAAAATTTCAGAATTTACGCTCAATTCATTCCCTATTTCCTTTTTTAGAAGATCAATTTTTACATTTAACTTATGTGTCAGATATAGAAATACCCCCCCCCATCCATTTTGAAATAGTTGTGCAAACCCTACGCTACTGGGTTAAAGATGCTTCTTCTTTACATTTAGTACGCCTCTTTTTGTACAAGTATTATAGTTGGGATAGTTTTCTTACGGTAAAAAAATCAAGAAAAAGAAATCAAAGATTCTTCTTGTTCCTCTATAATTATTATGTATGTGAATATGAATTCCTCCTGGGGTTTCTTCGTAACCAGTCTTTTCATTTACAATCAACATCTTTTGGAGTCCTTTTTGAGCGAATCTATTTCTATGGTAAAATAAAAAAACAATTTGTAAAAATTGTTTATAATAATTTTCAAACCAAGCTAGGGCTGTTCAAGGACCCTTTCATACATTATGTTAGGTATCAAGGAAAAGCCCTTTTGGCATCAAAAGGGACGCCTCTTGTGATGAATCAATGGAAATATTACCTTATCCATTTTTGGCAATGCCATTTTTACGTGTGGGTTAACCCGGGAAGGATTCATATAAACCAATTATCCAACCATCCCCTCGATTTTATGGGTTATTTGTCGAATCTGGGATTC